ATGCGATGATTGTTCTCTACAAATCATAAAGACATTGGAACATTATATATTTTATTTGGTATATGATCTGGGTTAGTTGGTACAGCTTTAAGTTTACTTATTCGGGCTGAATTAGGTCAACCTGGAGCCTTATTAGGAGATGATCAGCTGTATAATGTTATTGTTACGGCTCATGCTTTCGTTATAATTTTTTTCTTGGTTATGCCTATAATAATTGGTGGTTTTGGTAACTGGTTGGTACCTTTAATACTTGGAGCACCTGATATGGTATTTCCACGACTGAATAATATAAGCTTTTGACTTTTACCCCCTGCTTTGTTATTACTTCTATCATCAGCTGCAGTGGAAAGAGGTGTGGGGACTGGATGAACGGTCTATCCCCCATTATCTGGAAACCTAGCTCATGCAGGAGGTTCGGTAGACTTGGCCATTTTTTCATTGCACCTTGCTGGTGTTTCATCAATTTTAGGGGCAGTAAATTTTATTACAACAATTATCAACATACGATGACAAGGAATGCAATTTGAGCGTCTTCCTTTGTTTGTATGATCGGTGAAAATTACTGCTATTCTTTTACTTCTGTCGCTACCTGTGTTAGCAGGAGCCATTACTATGCTTTTAACAGATCGAAACTTTAATACAGCTTTCTTTGATCCAGCAGGAGGTGGTGATCCGATCCTATATCAGCATTTGTTTTGATTTTTTGGCCATCCGGAGGTTTATATTCTTATTTTACCCGGTTTCGGAATGATTTCACATATTGTAAGTCATTATTCAGCCAAGAAAGAAACTTTTGGTACACTTGGAATAATCTACGCTATGCTTGCCATTGGGGTCCTAGGTTTTATTGTCTGAGCCCATCATATGTTTACAGTTGGAATAGACGTAGATACACGAGCTTATTTTACAGCGGCTACAATAATTATTGCTGTGCCTACTGGAATTAAAGTATTTAGTTGATTAGCAACAATTCATGGGGCTAAGATTAAATATGAAACTCCTATGCTTTGAGCTCTTGGATTTATTTTTCTTTTTACTGTCGGAGGGTTAACTGGAATTGTCTTGTCAAACTCATCTCTTGATATTATACTACATGACACTTATTATGTCGTTGCTCACTTTCATTATGTTTTATCGATGGGAGCCGTATTTGCTCTATTTGCAGCTTTTAACTACTGATTCCCCTTACTAAGAGGAGTTACTCTACATACACGATGAACTAAGGCTCACTTTTATATTATATTTATTGGTGTAAATGTAACCTTTTTTCCTCAGCATTTTTTAGGACTAAGAGGAATGCCTCGTCGGTATTCAGACTATCCTGATTGTTACACAAAATGAAATGTAGTCTCATCAATTGGTTCAATAATTTCATTTGTGGCAGTACTATACTTTATAGTAATTGTGTGGGAAGCTTTAATTTCTCAACGAAGTGTGGTTTGAAGAACTCATCTAAGAACTGCTTTGGAGTGAGATAATATTTTACCTGCCGATTTCCATAATAGAGCAGAAACTGGAGCATGTGTAAGTGCTCAAAGAGTTGCTTAAAGTAACAACGACATATTTTATGGGTTCGACAATTAATTTATAATTTGGTTTTATAACAGCTTGTAATAAAATATAGGTGCTAATCTAAGTGCTTAACATGTAGATACGTGTATTGCTATATGAGTCTTTGAGGACAATTAGGATTTCAAGATGCAGCTTCTGCATTAATAGAGGAGATAATTTTTTTTCACGACCATGCTATAATAATTTTGATTATGATTATTAGCCTAGTCGGGTATGCAGCGGTTTCTTTAATAATGAGAACTTACACTTGTCGTTCACTAGTTGAAGGGCAAGAAATTGAGACAGTTTGAACGATTGTTCCTGCGATCATTTTAGTATTTTTAGCCTTGCCTTCTTTGCGTCTTTTATATTTGTTAGATGAAATTAGAGATTGCAGTCTCACGGTTAAAAGAATTGGACACCAATGATACTGAAGATACGAATATTCTGACTTTTCAAATATCGAGTTCGATTCTTATATAATTCCTACAAATGAGTTAGAACCGGGGGATTTTCGACTTTTAGAAGTAGATCACCGAGTGGTTCTTCCAACACAAACTGACATTCGAGTTTTAGTGACTTCTGCTGATGTTATCCACTCATGAACAGTTCCTTCATTAGGAGTAAAAGTAGATGCGATTCCTGGGCGATTAAATCAACTAGGGTTCTTTATCAAGCATCCTGGCGTGTTTTACGGTCAATGTTCAGAAATTTGCGGGGCTAACCACTCTTTTATACCTATTGTAGTTGAAGCCATTCCTCTAACTAATTTTATGGAATGGGTAATTAATGTTTCTGACTAAGTTAAGAAGTTAGTTAAAAATATAATACAAGATTGTCAGTCTTATGTTACTAAGTTGGATTTAGTACTTCTTAATGCCTCAGTTATCTCCGTTAAATTGAATTTTATTATTTATTCTTTTTTGATCCGCAGTTTTAGCAATATCTGTTTTGATTTGATGATCTAATAAAGTTTTTTTTCAAGGAAAAACTTCACCTTTAGTAGAAGCTAAAGAAAATAAATGAAATTGATAAGAATGCTTGTAGATATTTTTTCTTCGTTTGATGATAATAATCAAGTTTTTATATCACTGTATGTATTAATATGGCTTTTTTCTCTTATTACAATCGTGCTTTTTAGCTCATCTTTTTGACTGAGATTCCCACGATGAAACAGTATCATTAACTTGTTCAAAGACACTGCCTCTTCTCAGGTTTTCCGTTCCTTTGGAATGAGAATAGGAGGTTTTATAAATGTCGTAACTGGGCTTTTTCTCTTTCTTATTTTAATAAATTTATCTGGCTTAATTCCGTACGTATTTAGCCCTACGAGCCATTTGGCTATTTCTCTATCTCTGGGCTTGCCTCTTTGATTAACCTTAATTGTCTCAGGGGTTATTTTTAACCCTAGGTCAGTTGTGGCAGGCCTTTTACCAATGGGAGCTCCCGCTCCTCTAAATCCTTTTTTAGTCTTAATTGAGACAGTAAGTATTATAGTACGACCTATCACACTTTCAGTACGACTTACAGCCAACATGAGGGCTGGTCATATTGTATTAACTCTTATCGGTAACTATCTGACGACTAGGTTATTTGTTTCTTCTGTTTTTTCTATGTTACTACTTCTGTCTATTCAAGTTTTATACACCATTTTTGAATTTGGCATTGGTGTGATCCAAGCTTACATTTTTTGCTTATTAATTACTTTATATTCAGATGAGCACCCTCATTAATCTGTATATAAATTACTTTTTAAAAAAGTTAATATAATCTGTAAAAGAATAATACATTCATATTTGGGGTATGAACCCAAGAGCTTATACTTAGCTTATTTTACATGACTTTCAATTTGTTGAGGAGAATTAACTCCGTTAATAGATCTACAGTCTACCGCTTATGACTCAGCCATCAAACAAACACACCAGGATATGTCTTTCCTTCTTCGATTTTGCAGGTCAATGTTTTAAAATAAACTATGGTGAGCAAGATTTAAAGATTCTTCTTTATTTTGAGCTTTGAAGGCTCATAGTTTCTTTAACTTAAAATCTTATCAGGAGGGAACGACCCTCTCTTAAGAAATCAAAATTCTTCGTGCCCTTACACCGCTGTATAACTTGTTGTTAGCATTTAATATATCTTCTTTAAAATTTTTTAAACTTCTTGCTTGGAAGGCGAGCGTACTTATCATACTCAGAAGATATTTCCGATAAATTATTTTATACTTCTAGAATGAAAATCTAACGTGCGATTTTTACACCACGGAAACCTTAATGTAATTCTTAATTGAGTTTAAAAGTTACGGGTATTAATTGGTAACCAAGTGAGGTACTAAAAAATACTTATATAAACTTGGCTCTGATTTTATGTATGGCAGAAACTAATAAATACACATGGTTTTTATTGAAAGAGGCGAGGTAAGAAGTAGTAATAAAGTAGTTAATAACGAACATTTATTTTACTTCTTAAGATATTATATAGTAAATAATGTCTTGAAATTTCCCGCTAACACCAGTGTTGGAGCTTAATTTAAAAAGCGAAAGCTTGTATTAGCTTAGTAAATAAAATTTGGTTAATTTGGTGCCAGCATCCGCGGTTATACCAAAAAATTAAGTCATACCACTCCGGTAAAAAGACAGTTAGACATGTTAAATAGTCTATAAAATATTGATATAAAGGTAAAATTTGTATATCAGTTAGTAATTTAATAATGACCTTAAATGTTGAATCTGTGACAGCTTTGAGGGAAACTGGGATTGGATACCCCACTATTCTTAGCTGTAAACTTGATTAGCTTGATTTACCAGAGCACTACGAACTAAAAATTTAAAACTCAAAGGGCTTGGCGGTGTTTTAGACCATTCAGGGGAACCTGTCTCATAATCGACAATCCACGTTAAACCTGACCTTTTTTCGTAATCAGCCCGTATACCGTCGTCGTCAGGTAACTTCTAAAAATTTAAAAGTTAGCTAGAAAACTACTAATAAGTTAAAACGTCAGATCAGGGTGCAGCCTATAAAAAGGGGAGGATGGGTTACAATTAAATATTCTTAACTACGGAAAGTTATTCAGAAAGATAACTTGAAGGAGGACTTGAAAGTAATTTTTTTTACATAAATTATATGAATTAGGCTCTGAAACGTGCACACATCGCCCGTCGCTCTCGTTAAAAAATGAGATAAGTCGTAACATAGTAGGGGTAATGGAAATTGTCCCTGGATGAAAAACATAGTATAAACTAATACATTTCACTTACACTGAAAATATATTCATACATGAATTGTTTTTAAAATTAGAACGATACACTTAGTTTAATTTATTTATTTAATCAAAACATTATTAGATTTAGTAAAGGTGATTAAAAGTTATTATTTCGTTTTAGAAAGTACTGTGAAGGAATTAAACAAAATTATTTTATAGAAAAAATTGTTATTTGTACCTTTTGCATCATGGTCTAACTAGATAAAATTTCAGAGGAAAATTCTCGAAATCTAATGAGTTACTTCTTAGCCTGTTTGTTTATTAGAACCTAAAGGTTGATTGTGGCAAAAATCTCCTTAGAGCTAGAAGTGGAAATGAAATTTTATTCGCATTAGATGATAGCTAGTTTTCTCCTAAAAGCATAAAAGTGCTTTAAGCTATGTAATTATTAACCATTTAAACTAGGGTTTATAAGTATTATAGTTTGCTTAGACTTTTGAGGATAAGCTCGAAAGTTACTGTAAAACTTGCATTTAAATTTTATATTAAATATAAGCTTGAAAATAGCTACTATTATAGATTTTGTTACAATTTCATTGCTTTATTAAAAATATAATTGATCTGCATAAAATCAAGGAGAATAATTCTATTAACCGTATAATAGATTGTATTTATGTTAGAATGAGTATTTAAAATTATATATTACGTCAAATTCTTATAGGCTTGAAACATGTATCTATTTTTTAAATAAAATCATAAAAAGGAATTCGGCAAAAAGCATTCTGCCTGTTTATCAAAAACATGGCTTCATGACATTTTTTGATATGAAGTCGGACCTGCCCAGTGAATTTTTCAACGGCCGCGGTACTCTGACCGTGCAAAGGTAGCATAATCATTTGCCTTATAATTGAAGGCTGGAATGAATGGTTTGACAAGAGTGCAACTGTCTCTTTATGATTCAATAGAATTTTATTTTGGGATGAAAAAGTCCTAATATAATTAAAAGACAAGAAGACCCTATCGAGCTTGAAATAAATTAACAAAAGAAAAATTTATTAGACAAAAAAATTGTGTTGTTAAACATTTTGGTTGGGGCAACTAAGGAGTAAAAAAAGCCTCCTTTATGTTAAGATAAACTAACAAGTACTGATCCAAACTTTTTGATCAAAGAAAATAGTTACCGTAGGGATAACAGCATTATCTTTTTTGAGAGTTCCTATCGAAAAAAAGGTTTGTGACCTCGATGTTGGACCAGAATATCCTGAAGATGCAGAAGTCTTCAAGGGTTGGTCTGTTCGACCATTAAAATTCTACGTGATCTGAGTTCAGACCGGCGTGAGCCAGGTCAGTTTCTATCTTTAATTATCAAAACACGCTTAGTACGAAAGGACCAGTGTGTTGTATTATTATACTAAAAAACGAGAAAATTTAATAGAAATATAAGTTTATATCAAATTAGCAAAGATTATGCAATTGACTTAGGATCAATAGACATAGGTGAAAATCCTTTATTTGATAAATATGCAATAGAGGTGGCAGATGAAGTGCATTAGGTTTAAGCCCTAAAAATGAAGATGAAATTTCTTTCCTTTATAATGTTTCTATCCCTTATCTCTTGTTTATTCGCTTACGTTTGTATTTTACTGGCAGTCGCTTTTTTTACTCTTTTAGAGCGAAAAGGTTTAAGGTATATTCAGCTTCGAAAAGGACCAAATAAAGTTGGGATCGCGGGACTCCCACAGCCCCTTGCAGATGCTGCCAAGCTACTGACAAAAGAAATTGCAAAACCTACTATAGCAAACTATTCATTATACTTCGTGGCACCAGTTTTTAGTTTTATTTTGGCCTTACTTCTTTGGCAACTCTATCCAAGTCTCTATTCCCTTTCTTATTTTAAATGAGGAATTCTATTTTTCTTATGTGTCTCTGGAATAAATGTCTATGGAACCCTCCTAGCGGGATGGGCTTCTAATTCTAAATATGCTTTATTAGGGAGGTTACGAGCCATTGCACAAACAATTTCGTATGAAGTTAGAATGGCCTTGATTCTTTTATTTCCTTTGTTCTTAGTTGGGAGATTTAGATTTACAGAAATTAAAGAAAGTCAAGAAGGGATTTGATTCGCTTTTTTAATAATCCCAGTTTCACTTATTTGGTTTACCACTTGTGTAGCTGAGACAAATCGAGCTCCTTTTGATTTTGCAGAAGGGGAGTCCGAGCTTGTTTCTGGTTTTAATATTGAATATGGATCTGCTGGATTTGCTTTGATCTTTTTAGCAGAATATGCCAATATCTTAGTGATAAGTCTATTTTCCGCTTTACTATTTTTTGGAGGGGATTCATTTTTTGTTCTCAGAAGAGATTTTGGTTTTATATTAAAAGTTCTTTTCTTTGCTTTTGCATTCATTTGAGTTCGAGGTAGCTATCCGCGATTCCGTTATGATTTGTTAATGAACTTAACCTGAAAGGGGTTTCTACCTGCTTCTTTATCTTTTTTATTAGTTATTACAACTTTTGCTTATTGTTTATTTTATTAACTTTTACGGAATCGTAATTTAAATTAAAATATTAGCATTGGAAGCTAAAAATCAGGATATAACCTGCATTCCGAATGAGTAGACTTATCATTTTTAGTATAACTTTTAGTATACTTTTAACTCTACCTCTGATAAGACAGCCACTAAGATTAGGTTTAGTTATTATACTATCTACTTTATTTATGTGTCTTGTAAGTGCTATTACCCTATCTCAATGATATGGTTATATTCTTTTCTTGATTTATGTAGGGGGGCTTTTAGTAATATTTGCTTACGTAGCTGCTCTTTCTCCTAATGTACTTTTTGGTCGTGGAAGTCCTATCTTTTTGTTTCTATTTAGTACCGTTTTTCTCAGTGTCTTTTTTTATTTCTATCCATTTATTGACTCTTCTTCTATTGGGGATTTTTCATTTAGGAGATCAAAGTTTCTTAAAATATATGGTATTGAACTTATCTCTCCCCACATGACTTCAATTTTAATTGGCCTTGCTCTTATTTTACTCATTAATCTGATTGTAGTGGTAAAAATTTGTTACTATCAACACGCCTCGTTACGTCCTTTTAGAACGTAATTATATATAGCCCATAATATGCGAAGTCCTATTCGAAAAATTCACCCAATTTTTAAAGTTTTAAACGGAGCTTTTGTGGATCTTCCTGCTCCTTCCAATCTTTCGATTTGATGAAACTTTGGATCCTTACTTGGTCTATGTTTAGTCATGCAAATTGCCACTGGACTTTTTTTGGCCATACACTATACAGCTCATGTAGACCTAGCTTTCAGCTCTGTAATTCATATTAGCCGAGATGTTACCTACGGGTGACTTCTTCGTGCTTTACATGCAAATGGAGCTTCTTGGTTTTTTATTTGTATTTATTTACACATCGGACGGGGGATGTACTACGGTTCTTATATGCAAATTCACACGTGAAATGTTGGGGTTATCTTATTATTTTTGACAATAGCAACAGCCTTTTTAGGATATGTACTTCCATGAGGACAAATATCTTTTTGGGGAGCGACTGTTATTACAAATTTATTATCGGCTATTCCTTATGTTGGTAAGATACTAGTAGAATGAGTTTGAGGAGGGTTTGCAATCGATAATGCAACCTTAACTCGATTTTATGCTTTACATTTTCTGCTTCCTTTCGCTATTGCTGGATTGGCAATTTTACATATATTGTTTTTACATGAAACCGGATCTAATAACCCGCTGGGATTAAACAGGGATGGAGAAAAAATCCCTTTTCATTCATATTATACTTTTAAAGACCTTGTAGGGTTTTTGTTTGTCATGTTCTTGTTGTCTATGCTGGCTCTTTTTTCTCCCCAGTTGCTAACAGACCCTGAAAACTTTATTCCAGCTAATCCTCTAGTTACTCCTGTTCACATTCAGCCAGAGTGGTATTTCTTGTTTGCTTATGCAATTTTGCGTTCAATTCCAAATAAATTAGGGGGTGTTATTGGCCTTGTAGGTTCAATTTTAATGTTATTTGTCATTCCTTTTTCTCACCAAGCCAAGTTTAAATCAACGGCTTTTTACCCCCTGAATCAAATCTTATTTTGATCATATATTGGAATCTTCGTTGTTTTAACTTGAATTGGTGCTTGTCCTGTGGAAGCTCCATATGAACAAATTGGACAAGTGTTCACTGCCTTATATTTTATCTATTTTATTATTAATCCCCTAGTTCAAAAAATATGAGATAGAATTTTAGACTATTAACGCCCAATAAATAAGTTGTTTCCTGGGGACAGTTTGTCTTGAAAACAAACTTAAAGTGTTCAATTCACTTCGCAACTTAGCAATAAGAATATAGATTCACCTTTGGCTTACAAGACCAATGCTCTAACTTTAAGCTATTATTGCATCTATATGATCAAAAGGAAATGAGAACATTTTATTTAGCTATATTAAGAACCTTTGGAGTACTAATATCACTTTTAGCTTTAGCCCTACAAAATAAACATCTTTTGGGTGTTTTACTTAGGTTGGAAGCTATCACCATAAACCTTTTTATTTTTACTTTTTGTATATCCGTTAATATTAGATTTAGAGGAGAAACCTCCCTCATTCTTATTACATTAGGGGCCTGTGAAGCAAGATTAGGTCTAGCCATTCTTGTAGCCATTATTCGAGCGGAAGGTAATGATTACGTTTCTAGATTCTCGATGCATAAATGTTAGGACTTATTTTTCTCAATGCCTCTTCATTGATTCTCTTTAAAAGCAACGGATCCTGATACATAAAGATATGATCTTTGGCGCTTGCAAGAGTGCTTTCCACCTTACACTTATTCACTCCCTCCTTCACATTTGAGAGGGCAAATTCATTTTTGACTTATGACTCTATATCTTTAATCTTAGTCTCCTTAACTTTATGAATTTCTCTTATAATACTTTTGGCTAGTCAACAAAGAGTAAAAGTTAACGAGAACAACCATTATTTATTTTCTAGTATTATTCTATTTATAAATCTTGTATTGATCATTACCTTTATGTCTTCTAGAAGCTTGATATTCTATTTTTTATTTGAAGCCTCTCTAATTCCAACCCTGATATTAATTTTAGGGTGAGGTTACCAACCTGAGCGATTACAGGCTGGGATATATATAATGGTTTATACCGTAGCTGCATCGTTGCCCCTTCTTTTTTGTATTTTGTGGGCCACACAAAAACTTGCGTCTTCTGAAATATTAATAGTAAGAAATCTTCGTTTACAACTTTTATCTACAGATTCTCTCTGGAGCTGAAATTTTCTAACTCTACTAATCTTTACAGCCTTTTTGGTCAAACTTCCAATATTTTCTGTTCATCTATGATTGCCCAAAGCTCACGTAGAAGCCCCAGTAGCAGGCTCAATAGTCTTGGCTGCAATTCTCTTAAAACTAGGTGGATACGGTATTTTGCGTTTTTATCAGTATTTTAATTTCGTTTCTTCCGACTTTTTTGTTATTCTATTTTCCTTGGCGCTATGAGGAGGGATACTTACAAGTGTTGTTTGTTTTCGTCAGGTAGACTTGAAATCATTAATTGCTTATTCCTCAATTGGCCACATGTCTCTAATACTAGCAGGAGCCTTTTCGAACAGGTCATGAGGTTGAAGTGGAGCTTTAGTACTAATGATCTCGCATGGGTTTTGTTCCTCGGCTCTGTTTGCTTTAGCAAATTATACATATGAAAAAACTCAGACACGAAGCCTATTTCTCAGGAAAGGTATGTTAATATTTTTACCCTCTTTGGCCCTTTGATGGTTCTTATTCTCTGTAATTAACATGGCTGCGCCTCCTAGAATTAACCTTCTAGGAGAAATTATGATTTTTCCCGCAGTAATTTTTTCATCGTCTTACTTCCTAATCCCTTTAGGGTTTATAAGATTTCTTGCTGCTCTTTACAGTATGTACCTGTTTACCGCTATCCATCACGGAGGAAGACCAAAGTTTATTAAGCCGTTTAACCAAACCAAACCTTCAAATTTTTTACTATTAATTTTACACTGAATCCCTGCTAATCTTTTAATTCTTAGCAGAGAAATAATTTCAACTTGAGTTTGTTAAGTTAGTTTAATAAAAATATCAGCCTGTGGATTTGAAGATGAAGATAACTTCACTTAACCATGTATATAAATTTAAAATCTTCCTCTATTAGATCTTTATTTCTAATTTTATATAGTATCCTTCTCTTTCCTATAACAATAATATTTTTTTTGGAAAACCAAAATATTATGCTGGAGTGAACTATTTTTCAGCTAAGTTCATGCTCTATAACCTTTGCAGTTATTTTAGATCCTGTAAGACTAAGGTTTAGAAACGTTGTTTGTTTAATTTCAGGTTGTGTGATACTCTTTTCCTCTAGTTATATAGCCCATGACCCTTTTCTAAAACGATTTACATGACTTGTTATGCTGTTTGTCCTTTCTATAAATCTCTTGGTTTTCATTCCCAGACTTCCTGCACTGCTCCTCGGGTGGGATGGTTTAGGTATCGTTTCTTTTGCTTTAGTCATCTACTACCAAAATATAAAGTCCTTGGGGGCGGGGATAATCACTGTGCTAGCAAACCGAATTGGAGACGTTATGATCCTCATTTCCATCGGACTTCTAGTGCTTCAGGGTCATTGATTAATTTCTCTAATGTGAGACTTTCATTTAATAGGTTGAACTGCCTTAACCATTACTATTGCAGCTATAACCAAAAGTGCTCAAATCCCGTTTTCAAGTTGACTTCCTGCTGCTATAGCAGCACCAACCCCAGTTTCCGCTCTAGTACACTCTTCTACTCTGGTGACTGCCGGGGTTTTCCTACTTATCCGCTTCTTTCCTTTCTTAAGTCAATTTCAAGCCTTTAAAACCTGTCTTCTTTTTATCTCTGTGTTGACTTTATTGATAGCCGGAATCGGTGCTAACTACGAAAATGACTTGAAGAAAATTATTGCGCTTTCTACTCTCAGTCAATTAGGTGTCATAATAATAAGACTAGGCATAGGAATGCCTTATCTAGCTCTCTTTCATCTATACACTCATGCCTTATTTAAGGCCCTTTTATTTTTATGTGCTGGAATAATCATTCACAACAGTAGTAATACTCAAGATATTCGGCATATGGGACTTCTTTTCTCCCAACTTCCGCTCACTGTAACCTGTATAAACATTGCTAACCTGTCCTTATGCGGTGCTCCTTTTCTCAGAGGCTTTTATTCAAAAGATCTAATTTTAGAACTTTCTCTTAATAACCCCACAAGATTCCTTATAGTCCTCTTAATCTTTCTTGCAACAGGCATGACAGCAGCTTACTCTATACGCTTGTCATTTTGCTCTCTCTGAAGTCCTATCAAAGCTTCTCCTCAGCACGCAAAAAGAGACAATGATCCCTACGTAAATTGAGCAGTTACTACACTCAGTCTTTGTGCTTTAGTTGCTGGATTATTTCTTCAAACTTGATTTCTTCCGTTTAATCCCTTCCCTTTTGTTTTACCATTTTTCCTTAAGATAATAACAATTATAGTGATTTCAATGGGACTCTTTGTAATATTTATTGCTTGAGATTTTAACTACCATCAGTCCCCCATAAATAAAATGAAATTCTTCTTCTCTACAATATGGTTTTTAGCCCCAATCTCTGCACAACCCCTGACAAAGTTCTCGATAAAGCTGGGTACAGACCTTATGAAATCTATTGATACCGGTTGACTTGAAATCCTAGGGGGTCAAGGCGCTTTTCACGCCGCCTCCGGCCTTTCTGTGATAAATCAACAACTTCAAATCAAATCTTTTAATTTCTTCATTGCAATATCTCTACTCGCTGCTTTTCTTGTATCTTATCTTAGCTTGACGTAAACATTGATAGCTTAATTTATAGAGCGTGGCACTGAAGATGCCAAGGTGACGGCTATCGTCTCAAAGTATAAAACACACATAAAAATCGCTGCATGAGAATTCAAAATTTTTGAAAAATTTACAAACTAACGGGTGGTAATAAAGTAATCAAATATAAAATTAAATATGGCACGAAACCCATTTCATTTAGTTGAGTTTAGTCCTTGACCTTTAACAGGGTCTATAGGAGCTCTCTTTTTAACTTCTGGATTAGCCGGATGATTCCATGGCCATGGAGTAACAAGAGCTATTTTAGGGCTAGTATTAATTGCTGTAACTATAATTCAGTGATGACGAGATGTAATCCGAGAGGCTACATTCCAGGGTTACCATAGTATTAAAGTTTCTAAAGGACTGCGTTGAGGAATAATCCTTTTTATTGTATCTGAAGTTTGCTTTTTCTTTGCTTTCTTTTGAGCTTATTTCCATAGAAGATTGGCCCCTAGACCAGAATTAGGTTCTTGTTGACCTCCTGCTGGAATTGTGCCTTTAAATCCTTTTGAGGTACCGTTGCTAAACACCGGGGTTCTTTTAGCATCTGGAGTTACAGTAACTTGGGCTCATCATAGTCTAATGGAAGGAGATAATCCTGGTGGATTACAAGGCTTAGTAGCCACAGTGGCGTTAGGAATGTATTTCACTCTTTTACAGGGAGGAGAATACTATGAAGCATCTTTTACAATTGCAGACGGAGCTTACGGATCTAGGTTTTTTGTAGCAACAGGATTTCATGGTCTTCATGTGCTGATTGGGAGAACATTTTTACTTGTTTGTCTAGTACGAGTTTGACTTCAACATTTTTCAACGGGGCATCACTTTGGCTTTGAGGCTGCTGCCTGGTACTGACATTTTGTTGACGTTGTCTGGTTGTTTCTGTATCTTTCTATTTATTGATGAGGTTGTTAAAAATTTGATATAATTTAACAAAATTCTTAGATGACTGAGAATAAGTGCTAGACTTTTAATCTAGAGACAGCAGATATTTTGCTTCTAAGAATATTTTAAGACTTAATACTTTAAATTAAAAGATCTGATTTGCATTCAGGCAATAAGTTGTTAAACTTTTAGGTCATAACGTGTAAAAAGCGAGATATTTTGCATTTGACTTCGGATCAAACTTTGGGGGTGAAAGTCCTCCTTTACACTCACAAAATAAATGAAGGCCAAAAAGGAGGCGCCTAGCTGTTAATTAGGAGACTGTAAATATAATTACTCATTTAGTTCCTAAAAGTATTACGCCGGATGAACGGGAATCATTGATGTTGATTATTATGGGATGAATATCTCTGATACTAAAGTATGTTAAGAAGAGTATTAAGTAGAGTGATAGCACTGGTCTTATCCTGTGTAGTTATAGCCTTAGGGTGAGTTCTCTCTAAACGGAGAATTAGAGACCGAGAAAAAAGATCTCCTTTTGAGTGCGGCTTCGACCCTATTAAATCAGCCCGACTTCCATTTTCCCTTCGTTTTTTCCTATTAGCTATTATTTTTCTTATTTTTGATATTGAGATTGTCTTACTCTTTCCTATTTTGGCTAGAATATTAGGGGGACTATCAATAAGCTTGATAATTGGTCTATTCACTTTTTTGGTTATCTTAGTTGTAGGGCTATTTCATGAGTGAAATGAAGGTTCACTGGATTGAGCTCAGTAAAAGAGAAAACTTGGAGTAAAGCGGGGCTGCTAACTTTGTTTTGGGTAATTCGATTTTATCCTTTCTCTTATGTTTTCAAGATTACCTTTTGGATATCTATTTATATGTGTTATAAGTCTTGGAACTTTGCTTTCCGTGTCTTCTATACACTGATTAAGTATTTGAGCTGGATTGGAAATTAATTTAATTGGTTTTTTACCTATATTAGTTTACCAGAAAAGAATTTCTGAGAGAGAATCCGCTGTTAAATATTTCATTATTCAAGCTTTAGGTTCTAGTTTTCTTATTTTTGGAAGCTTAATAGTTTTTAGTCTTTCTTTTAGGTGGGACGTATATAGAAGATTTCAGTATGGGTTGATAGGATTTTGTATTCTAACAAGGGGCCTATGTATTAAATTAGGTGTATTTCCATTTCATTTTTGGTTACCCAGGGTGATAGCGGGCTTACCTTGGTTGTCTTGTTTGTTACTGGCCACTTGGCAAAAATTAGCTCCACTGTTTTTATTACTTTCTACTTTTGAGGCAAACCAAAGACAACTAATGCTGGTTGCATTATGTGGCATCAGGGCCGGAAGAGCTCTTATGGGCGGTGTAGGGGGAATAAATCAAACACAAATTCGTGCTTTATTAGCCTACTCCTCTATTGGACACTTAGGATGGATAATATACGCTGCAATTCATGGGGAATGGGCTCTAAAAACATATCTTGGAATTTATGTGCTAGTTTCTCTTTCTCTTTTTGGAAGATTATGGCTAAGAGATTCAGAAAATATAAAAAATATTAGTAGCTTAAAAGACTCTAAATTTATACATGCTGTTATTATAATTCTTTTGTTATCCTTAGCCGGATTGCCTCCCCTTCTCGGGTTTGTTTCAAAATGGTTAATTATCCAGATCAGTACTAGCAGAAGTATACTTTCTGTTGTTCTGTTTTTAATTTTAGGATCTTTATTAAGTCTTTATTACTATTTAAGTCTACTCTTTTCCCTACTATTGGCAGGAGCTAAAAAGGAAGAAATTCAGAAAAAAGAGATGAGTGTAAATAAATGAATTTTAATTATTTTAATCATAAATGTTGTAGGGGGAATTGGTATTTTGCTTACAAACTTGTTAAATGTCTTGTAGT